TGGAACATGGATTAGCATTATGTCATTCCTACAAGTGATCCCCCATCCAGGATTGGAAGAAGTGCTATATGAGGACTTCGAGATCAAATAGAATATGTTCCTTTCCATTCCTCGTGAGCCACTGATTTCTCCGAAACAAGAGATCAAAGTGATCTTCCTCCTTTTTCCCAATAAGTCGACGGCCTTACACCATTGGGAGACTTCGAATAAACTGGAGTACATATAGGATAGACCGGTGCTAAAACCTTTTCTCAAGATATCTTCCAAACTGTTGGGGTCCTTGCTCCGGATGTTGTTCGTACGGTGTGAAAGCAGTTGGTTACGTAGTTTTAGAATTCTGCTGATCCCAAGTAGTCCATCTCCATCATTGCATATGGCTATATAGAAAGTAAAGAGGAAAAGGCATGACCAGAAGAATTGTGTGAAATAAGTGAATTTATCCAGTTGAGGCATCTTGATTGAGAATAAAGGATTCCCCCCATACAGAAGGAGAGGCCTTCCTGTACGAGTAGTGAAGAACTAAACGATAACTTTTGTTGGTTGTTGACCAACGGAAAGAAAGGGAGAAAGAAATGGGATTGTGTCAACAGGCCCCTATTCCGACGAAAAACAGCCCCTTTTCTTTTTGTTTAGCCTGTTCCTATCAGAAAAATTACGATTTCAGAGAAGAGGAAAAAAGTCCTCCGTCATAGGCGGTCGAGGGTACCTTCCTAGAGGTTCTTTTTTAATTTGAATCAGGTCTCCTCACTTATGTTTATGCTTATGATAATATATGCCGATCCCTAATCTCACAAATAGATTTCGACCCAATCTCCCATTTGTGAAGCAGATCATGAGTGTATTCCGCCTACATTTGTTAGGTTCTTTGATTCTGTAAGTTTGTCTTGTTTAGATTGCACGAGAGCGCCTTTTTTACTTTATATAAAAAATATAGATTTACAATAATAGGTAACCTTCATCAATAAACCTTGCATAAGAGATAGATCCTGCTGACTTGAACTGAGCACGAATTTCATTTGTATTTGAGCGTAAAAGCAGCATATTGCTTTGAAGGTTGGAAACCTACTGGTTCAGCCAAGAAACAGAAACCGAATGAAGGAAGCGAAGATCAGAGTCAAAATATGCCGTGGAGAAGAGCTTACTTATGAGCGGAAGACGAAGTCGCAGGGGAACCTGTGGCTGGATTGAATCCTTCTCAGGAAGAGCTGATGCTTGCTGGGTCTTTTTGTCTAGCAGCTATGGAAAAGCCTATAGTATAGTATAGGGCTGGAATCGCAAGAAAACCCAGTCTCCAACTGAAAATTCCCTCTCACTTCTATGTTGATCCTCATATTGCTTCATTCTAACTTGTGCCCTTGACTGTCCTTCGAAATCTGTATGACAGTCGACTGCTCCCTGAGATGACTCTCTGCCGAGGCAACATTGGAACCTTCAGGCTGGGGCATAGGTATAAGTGTTGGAGCATAGCGATAGAGGGCTTCAATTCAAATGGGGTCATTTTCATTGTGGTATGATAAGTAGTGTCGTACCACCACTCTGCTAAGGATAACCACTTATATACCACTTCTGTGGCGCGAGTGGCCTTCTGTGCTACTCATTAATCATTAATCTGGGGTTAAATAACAGAATTTGATGATGTTAGAGCCCCCTTCAATAATAGGTCCAGCTATTTTTCATTCCTCGGAACAAATTCTCAAGCTAGTGCTACTGCCTTCCTTCGTGCGCCTTCTTTGATTTCTGTGGCTTTACTGGTACGAGCCGCGATCTCAAGTCTTGTTCGCATGCTTCCGGAACTTGTTCGTCAACACCAGGTCAGCAGGTGGCTCTTTCATCAGACATGGCTATGCTCACCATATTGCAGTATAATGGGCGATATCTCCTACGCTGTCTTTGTGGATTCCCACCGAATTCCAAGTAGTCTTCTCTTTCTGTGCGGCTTTCTTTATAGGGATCCTGCCGGCACGGTACTCCGTTTCCAGCAAGTTCGTTATCAAGCGTATAGCTTAGAGGGTGATCGCTGGCCACAAACTTGCAAGAGTCAGCTATTTGTTCACATTCAAGCATTCGTTCCCCACGTTCGAGCTAGTCGAATCAGTACTTATTGTTATACCGTTCGTGCCCCTCAGAGCCACTTAACTCGCTTTCAAGAATAAAAATCCTGCTTCCAATTAATAGACTGAAATGAAAACTTTTAAAGATGTTATGGAGGGTTTAAAAGTCATCGGTGCTGGAACTGCTACAATTGCTTTAGCTGGAGCTGCAGTCGGAATTGGAAAGATATTCAGTTCGTTGATCCATTCAGTAGCACGGAGTCCGGAATTGGATACTAAATTGTTTGGTTATGCCATTTTAGGCTTTGCTCTCACGGAAGCCATTGCCTTGTTTGCTCTTATGATGGCCTTTCTGATCTTATTCGTATTCTGAGATTCGCTACCGTCAGTAGCCTTCCTCCCAAGGCGAGCGAAGTGACGTGAGGCGAGCGTCTGAGTGAGTTGAGTGAGGAAGTGAGGGCCCTGAGGAAGCGGAGGGAGCAAAAGCTGGATCGGGTTTCACTGTTGTGTTGGTTAATGCCCAACCACCTTCACCTAAGAAGGCAAAGAAGTCAACTTCATAACCTTTTCCATTATCAGTAGCAGCAGTGGACGAATCGAGACAATAAAAATACAGGTAGGAATCTGCTTATCTACTTGCCTTTCAACCTCAGAGCATTCAGTTCAGGTACCGCAGCGGTCGACGACTTGGCTGGGGCAGATCTTCACTCATTATCCTTCTTCGAACCTTTTGGTATGTATTGCCCCCTAACTATAGATCAGATCCAGCAGACGAGAAAGAAAATTCCGCACTGCTGCTGAGTCGTCGGACTTATCCACCAAGGGATTCGTGGAATTTCTGTGGATTGCGTTGGGGGAAATCTACCAAAGCTAGGCAGATAGATAGACTCCTTTCCCGCTGCTAAGGGAGAGCAAGAAAGATAAAAATTCTTGTTTTTTAACCAGCGCCCCCTTTTGGGTATGCAGGTACTAAGAGTCCTCTCACTACCAACCAGCAGACATCATCTGGCTGGGTCTTGCCGGTATCAACAACGAGAAAAAAACTACCAAATGGAAACAGCAACTAACTATGGCTCTTGGTGGGCCCAGACAACGTCCTAGGCGTAGGGGAGATCGGAGCAACAGGTAACGCCTAGACGACGTTTTTATTCCTGGGCTGCAGTAAGTAGATCGAGAGGTCGTTTCGCCCCTTGTCCCCGAATATGGGTAATATGTTCTCATACAATGTTGCTCCAATCTGACCTAGCTGGCGAGCGATCCCAGTTCGCGACAGAGAACAAGACAGCAAGCGAGCGTACCTTTGTTCGCTTCTTCTCCACCAAGCACGGAAGTTTAAGGATAACTGTAGGTCGGTGGCTACCTAAGGAAACTCCGATTCGATCCGCCCCCCGGCTGGGAGGCATCTACCTCATCCCGATCACAAGGAGAGGTTCACTATGATGGGGGGGTACTTCTTTTTTTCCCTTCCGGAAAGAATGAAATGCATAGGGGACCATCCTTTTGTTGCGGCATGCTCCTCAGATTTACGGATTCACAGGGGCCTCAGGCCCTACTTAGTTGACTGACAATGACAAAGGCTTGCGAAACTAAGTAGGGCCTTTTGAATTGAATCTTAAGTAGTCTATCAGTGGTGCAAAGCTAATTGCCCCTTTTCAGTAGGGGGCGAAAGGTTAGACCTTAGAAAGTCAGCGAACAGCGGTTCTTCTATGTAGGTATGGCGTTCCCCCTTGACTCTCCTAACGTCGAGCTAAGTGATTTCGTAACCTTTTCGTAGCGTAGTAGAATGAAGGCTACGCACCGACGCTATCTTTTCTATTAGCCTAAGCGTCTTCGCTAACTCGCTCGCCTACTATACCCTACTATACCACTTTTAGGGTAGGCTAGGCTAACTCAGCCGCTTACTTCTAGTAGGGCTAAATAGCGCCTTTTCTTTTTAAAATAACCAATTTTAATTATTGCGAACCTATAGGTCCTTAGTAGCGTTGACAAAGAAGAACAGCCGGTTAAAAGACAACGAATCTTTTTATTTATATCTTAATTATATATATTTTTATATATAATAATTAAGAATAATTAAAATTTTAGGCCAGCTTGACAAGCTACCCTTCCTCTTGATCTGAGGTGCGAAGATCAAGATATCTTTTTTATGACTTCCATTCCACTTATCGATCCCGGCCCAGAAAAGTGACCGACCAGGGCCCTATTGATGAATGAAAGAAAGGCTTTATGAGCCCTGTAAGCCCACACCTGTGTAGAGTGGATCGTTCAACACCTGCGGCACAAACCCATTTTTGACCTATTGGTCCTAGTATCATAGGCGACCGAACGGCCGCCCCCTAATTACTAGACCGACCTGCTATAATAATTCCATAAACACCTAGCGAAGATATGGCAAACAAATAAAGTAGCCCTATGTTCGGATCTGACAATACCATACCATAATCAAAAGGTACAACGGCCCGAGCGACCAGACTTAACATAAATGTAGCCACTGGAGCCATTCTAAAAAGGGAGAAATTTGCACTACTTGGTGAAATAGGTTCTTTTATAATCAATTTAAAACCATCTGCTAGAGGTTGTAACAATCCAAACGATCCCACTACATCAGGACCCTTTCGACGTTGCACAAAAGCCATTACTTTACGTTCAGCTAGCACTAAAAAGGCTACTCCTAGTAGAAGTGGTAGAATTATTCCAAGTATTTCAGCTGGAACTGCTATGTACATTTTCTATTTTCTATTCACTCATGATCTGGCCTAGTCGACCCGATCATGATATTTCACTCATGATCTGGCCTGGTCGACCCAATCATGATATTGAAGGATGGGACCTTTTCTCGAAAAAGAAAGGAGATTCTATTTCTTCTTCCAAGCCCTTCTTAGAAGATGCAGTCAGTAAGCTCTCACTTATCTTCTTCATTTACGAAAATAGATAGATAAGAAAAGATGTCAGCCTCTCTTTTCTCGCGGAACACTCACTTCATGGGGCTATTTGAATTGGAAGACAACGACAAAAGTGAAAGAAGGAGGTCTATTTCGTTGATCGATGTCAATGGACCAAGAAATCTGTCCTTTGCTGAAAGCTCATAGGGTAAGAAGAATTGAAAGGTAGGTTTTGTCAGTGATTAAATGGAAAGGTCAGCTGGAGCGAAAACCAATCAAACTCAGAAAGATAGGTAGATCGAGCGCGCTGAGGGAAATTCGAGAGATCCGGAGACATGGCCACTACTGGCCTACGGTCCTTGCAGATTACATAGCACATGCTAAGAGCTGCGATGCCTGCCAGAGGTATGCAGGAATCCAGCACAAGCCGGCTTCCGAGTTATACCCGATTATAAAGCCTTGGCCATTTCGAGGGTGGGCCATGGATATCATCGGAAAGATCTATCCCAGATCTTAAAGAGGTCATACTTTTATCCTAGTATAGTAGCTACGGCCCAGCCTTCTCCACCCTCTGCCCTGGGTAGAAGCCGAGCCCCCCCAGAATGTGACTTCTACGGAGGTAATAAGGGTCTGGTATATATTACTGTTATTCGTCCAGATATTGCTTATGCAGTTCATGTAGTGAGTCAATTTGTGTCTGCTTCTACCGGTCCCCGTCGCGGCGTTAGGAGACATTCATTGGGTAATTCCGCAGAAGACCACACAGGCCATAGGTAACGGCTCTTATGCCTTGCCAGCAGAAATCAATCCAGAGACCGTCCTCCCTATCGCCCGCCCAATGCTTACTATCGAGATTGGTTCGTCGGGCTTTACTCCCATTCCAAAGTTTCCGAATTAGCTTTAGAGATTGAGCAAGTGTAAAAAGTATAGAGTGATCTGGTTTGCGCGGCTTTCGGGTTATGTCTACTAGAATAACAACCCGTAGTCTAGTTGAAACCCTCTTTTACAAGATTACAGACTAAAATGACTCGCTTTCTTTCTGAATCTGCTTTCTCTATTGACATATAAGAGTCTCGACTTGAGCGCTTCCTCGAAATAAAACGGCGAAGGAACGCCTTCTCTCTCGTGCTATGGCTTTGCTTCCTTATCTGGGGAGACGTGACTAAGCCTAAAAGGCGCTAGACGGCACTGTTGACGCCTTATTGTCTTTCCATAGGAACTCCTAAAGTATACTTATGCATTTGAGTCTGTTCAGTCGTGCCTATCCCCGATAGTCACTCCTTCACTCACTTTATTTCCTTATTTATGTGATTATGTGACACGTCTATCTTTGAAACTATTACCATTAGCTAAAAGACAAAGATTAAATTAAAGGTAAGGTCTAACTAAACCGGCTCAGTACTATGACCCCGACTCTGTTTATCTATCCCTTTCCCGACTCTGTTAAGGAGGATCGCTAACCCAACTCTTTGAATCTCTGACTAAGCCTGTTCCTCGAGTACCGCTTGCTAATCGGCTAACGGAACTGGTAACCGTTGACTGCTTCTTCTCTTGTCTTTAACGAGTCACTCTAACTCTCTCCTCTGTCTACGCTCGTTCCTGTCCTTAAACGAAGCTCTCTCCGGTTGCTTCCTTCTCCTTGCTAAACTAGAAATGATCTCTTACGACTAGCATTGCGATTCACGCATCTCGCACAACCGTGCCTGAGATATTAGTGGTGAATACTCTTGTATACTAGCCGTCTCACAGGTTCTCGTTAGCAAGGATAGAGAGACAAAAGGATAGCTTCGAAAGTAGGTAGGCTAGGGAGATGCTCAAACCGGGGCTGGATCGAATTCCTGTAAGACTTCTATCCTTTTTCTCTTTCTTTCTTACTATATTCCCCTGCCCCCTATATTCAATTAAAAGACTAGAAAACCTCTCTTGTGCGTCTACGTACCCGTCTTACCAATACTGATTAGCTTAAGACTGAAAATCTTAGTTAGATAGCATCTATTGTATTGTCTATCTTAATTCGCTTAAAGCCTTACTTTCAACTCGGCCTCCCGGTCAGTATATCCGAGTTCGACTTAAATAGTCTCGGTTTTCATATTCTTTATCTTTGATAGGTCCTCAATCGCCGGACGGCTGCCCTCCATCCCCTTACGTGCGTGCCCTTCTTATCATTTGTTGGCTAGCCCTTTGTATTTCATGGCATGGCTACATGTGCCCTTTGGATTTGATGGCACTTCAACCGGGGGTCTTTTTTCATCCTTCGATGCTAACTCTGAACTCATGCTTCCACCTCCAGCTTAAGCACTTCTATCGATCAATTCTGGTTCAAGATTTGAAACTGACAGCCGAACCCAACGAGTGAAGTATACGTAAGGAGTCAGAAGAAAGCAAGCAATAAAAAAAGAAAGATTTCACGGCGATATCAATTCCGTCATATCTGAAATAAATTCCTGAAATAAATAAAGAATTCTGTCACTTCAAGAAAGAAGGAAGGAATTCCATCAATAATTGCCAAATCCTAAATTCAGTCTTCACTGATAGATAGAAAGATAAATTCTGTAAAGCAAAGAGAAGGCTTGAAATCAAATCCATCTTAATACGAAATTTTGAAATCAAAAATCTTTCCACTTCCAGCGCACCTCCTTTCCATGCTACTTCTTTCTTTTCCACTTCATGACCAGGAATTATAGGTCGGCATTTCTTTCATTCCATCAAGAAAGGCACCTCTGGACGTCTGCTTCAACTTCAAGCCCTTCTAGGGTAGGGATAGGGACCATGGATCAAGATTTCTGGTTCCCCTTCGATTTTCAACTTCGCAGTCCGCTACTATTAGAGGGATATGGATTTCTTTCCCCCGGATATCGATTTATCGGGAGTGCTACTCTTTCCATCAAAGCAATCACACCCTTAATTCACACTCATTCTGCTCCACTCACACCCGAAAGAAAGCTAGCTCATCTCTCAGACTGGATCCGGTCGTAGAGACTGATTGATCGGTCACCAACCTGCAAGACCAAGAATTTGAAGAAAGATCTCTGCTTAGGCTTAATCTCTACCTCTCAAAGTCACCACTCCGTCCAGGTGTGGAGGTCAGAATCCCATCCTATCCACCCGGGCCGTCGTCACCACCTTCTTTTGTCCGATCCTTCTCCTTTTGAATGATCGTCACGCTTCTCTTGAGATCGAGATCAGCTTCCCAAGTCAGAACTAGAAAGAATAGTAAATAGCACCGCTGATAGACTTCATATGAGAAAATGGGATGATTCCTCAGGCAGTGTAGCTTTGTCGGGGTGCACCTTTGGTAGCAGCGGCATCTCTATTTCTCTCTGCAAATGCATCCCATTGAGACTTCTCCCCCTGGGCAGGATCTTCCAACCTTTCATTCATTTCTTGATCCATCAACCTGGGAGCGAAGCCCTTCATCTTGATCTTTTTGCTACTAATAACTGGGCTTCCCTTCACCACAAGATGCAAAAGATTGGAAGAATCGCTTGAGAGACCGTCCGCCCAACCTGTCAGATATTCCTGGACTCGCTTTGAACCAAAAGAGATGCTGCTTGATCCGAGTATGCTACTTGCGTAGTAGATCCAGCCATTACTATCAAAGCGTCTTTCCCACTTGAGAAAAGGAGTGATTTGCGCTCGTCCGATTGACGATGAAGGGGCCCTTCTCGCTTAGTGGAAAAAGTACTCAAATTGGCAATACGAACCTAATGGTTAGCTTTTGATGCCACCATACCATAGGGGCTCTAGCTTACGACTATCAAAAAGAAGGCGATAGGGAAAGGCACCGCTAGATCGACTTTCAAAGTCCGGCTGGATGGGAATGATTTCCGGGGAAGAAGCCCCGGCTGCCATGCCAGCTCGATCTAAGGTGGGAAGGGATCGAGACCTTTCTCGCGAAGATGGTCTTCTATAGTTTCAAAATCTCGACTTTATAACAAAACTACTTTCTTTCTTCCATGCCGCCGTCGAAGGCCCGGCTTAAGACATTGACTTGGGTCTTGCAGCTGCCAACCTTCAAAGTAGGAGTTCGGGATCTTGTCATGAGCATGCTCCAGAGAAGGCTTTTTCCTTTATTTATCTACCCGCCGTTGGTGACCGAGCGAGGATGATCTTATTCATGATCGGCCAAGTCCGAAAGCTGCAAGAAAAGGGGGCCAGAGAGAAGGTCTTTTCATCACCTCCTTTGGCTCTTATTGGTTCTCTTCACGATGATTGGTCGGGGCCTTCGTTCCCTCTTTTAAGTAGAGAGATGTTCCCGCGGCGAAGAAGTGGAATGATCATCAGAAGGAGGTGAAGGGCTTAACAGCGCCTGGCGGGAATAAGAAAATAAGAAAATAAGGAAATTGGGTCGGGTTTGGTCATTCATTCTTGCTTTTTTGGGATTGAAGGATAAATTACAAGCAAGTCGTGTTTGGAGCGAACGAATTACCTCCTTTGAAAAAGAATTTCTTTGGTTATGGCCGATACCTATTGTTGTCAATGAGAAGATCTACCCGGAAAGGGAAAACAAGATCGGATAGTTGGGCAGGCGCTCCCCTTTGGGTGTGGCTGTGTATGGATAGGCTAAGGCACCTTAGTGTGCAAGGGGCTAAGTCGTTCATTCAAGGACCGGAGCTTTCATCTGAATTCCCCTATGTTCGAGACCATTATTTCTTAGAGTCGTTGAAGGAAAAAAGCTGGATAGAGAGGCCGGGTAAATGGTCCAAGGGTCCTTGTCCAAAGGCGGCTAAGCCCTTTCCAGCAACGTGGAAGAGGAGAGCTTGCTCAGGGAATTCAAATGGGAGACTCTCGTTCGGATGACTGTCGGTATGATGATGTGCTTGATGCTAAAGCTGCCTATTCTCGCTGAGACTCTTGTCGAATCCAATCTTCTTTCTGGAGCACCTATATGAAAGGGAAATCCGGATGAGTAAAAAGGGGCCTTCCTAGTCCTTGAAGTTGTTAGAGTTCGGACTTATCGACTTGTGTAGTAATAGAAGCGATCTTCTTTACAGGCGCCTACCACCCCTAATTGATTAAAGAGAAGGGAGCCGCCCTAGTAGCATGAGACGACAGCCTTGCATAGGA